GTTGATGAATGGGGATAGTCCACACAGACTAATTCCTCTTTCGGCAGTACAAGGCTTGTTGGCATCCCAGGTTCAACACAGGTACAAGTGGTGGAAAGCAGACTGGATATCTCTTACAGCCTACCATAAACTAAATCTTCTATTTAGATATATAATTCACGAAGAGGGGGCTTTTTCCATTACATTAAGGAATCCATCGATCGCATAATGAGTCTTCAAGAGATTTCCCAAAGACTAATGCCAAAGTGCTAAGGGCAACAATGGATTTCGAGATCAAAGACGAAAGCAATGAAAGGGGGCCCAGGATTTTCTGGCAGAATGGGATGGCACAAATAAAGGCTAGAAAGGAAAGCTAGCTTCCCTCACAATGAAGAATGGTCTATCATAGTTACAAAGCGGAATACAAAGGCACGAGAGCAATCGGCATGGATCTTAAGGGCAAAGAGCACTCTAGCTTGGGCTGATAAGAAGGGGGAATGCACTCAAGAGAATAATGCAGTCAAGATGGGCCCTTAGATCCACCTTTAGAAAGAATTCAAGCCAAAGGTTAAGAATCAAAGAACAAGAAAGTAGTGCTTTAGTCGGTCGGATCCAATCTATGCCAGATGTACAGGATCAACTACTAAGGGAAGCATCAAAGAAAGAAGCAAAAGAAAGCTGGAATTCAATCACTGAGTTGTTAGACTCTGGATGAGTGTTAACGAAGGGAACTAACTAGCCTTAGTAAGGAGGAAAGAAGGTCTTTTTGTCCTTGATTATAGGTGCTTGACTAGTCATCAATACAACTATAAAATAGAACATAGAAAATCTCATCAGTTGGTAAGGGCCTTATCGGTAGACATGCTGGTAAGGGGGCCTTCTCGTTGGACCTTTAACTAAAGCTTAGTTTGCATAGTCTGACTTCTGCCCAAAAGTCTTTAGAGAAAGGTAGAGTGGAAATCATTCAATCGGGCAGTCCCACTCTTCGGGGAAAGCGGGCAAAGAAAGAAGGAATGCAGGAAGAAGAACTGAGCAAAGAAGGCAGCCTGTAGGCATTGTTCTTGCACTTGAATTCGACTAATGGGCTAGGGAAAAGTAGTGAGAGTGGGTAAAAAAGCAATGGATCCTCCCCATTCCTTACAGTCATGCCTCTGTGGTGATTACTTTCGGAGGAGTAGGAAGGCAGAGGCTCTGATACCATACGCATATCGAAAGCCGTAAGTCAAGTAATCTTACTTCTTTTTCCGACTTGGTGCTAAGTAAGGCTAACTCGACATGCACACGACACTTGCTCTTTCTTGGCTTTTCTGGTTGGCTTGGCTTTCTAGCTGGACTGGTAGCTTGGAGCGAGGAGAAGATACGGGAACAACAGACAGACTGGCTTGACTAGTGAGCGAGAAATGAAAGACTAGCTGACAGACCTACTAGACTAGACTAGACTGGCAAGGTGATGATCGTTTCGCTACGAGCTGCTGTCGCTCACGGAGACTTGCTCTTGTACACTCAGAAAGGAAGGCGAGACCGCCGGCACTTACTCAGATCCATCCAAATAGCGTGGGTTAGCTAGGTTGGATTGATTAGTTCGTTTCTTACACTCCATTGTGGATTGGATGGCGCACAAAGGTATAAGGCTTTGTCTGAAAAGCGGACTTCTCCTTGCGTGAGTTTTGCTTATGAGCAAAGTCAGCCTTTAGAAGAAGAAGATCGGGGAATAAGAGAAGTTTGTCGGCAAATAAGACATGTTTTGCACCACCCCTAATGGTAGAGGCTTACGTCGGGTAAGGAACGTCTGTGCTATGACTTTTTCTTCGTCAATAGTGGCGGATGATGGACGAAATCAGAAAGCTCGAAGGATTCCAAAGAAGTGGATCTCCTCGTAGGAAAGGAATAGAATAAGGGAGTTCTCACTCCGATCTACTATTTGACTCTTATACTTGACTTTAGAAGAAAGACATAAAAGTTTCCCTATATAAAAAAATATTGAATTCTCTAGAAATCGAAGATTCCATTAGAACCTCTCTCAGGGAGAAGGAAGATAGACCAAGAACCCACCTAAGAAGCTGCTTGAATCTCATCCACAGGACCTTATAGTTCACGTAGCAGCTATGGCTGGACCTTCTTCTCCTCGGAAGGCAAAAAAGAGATAAGAACCAATACAATACATAGATTCGGAGCCTATAATTGAATTAGATCTATGGCCAGGCCTAAGAGAAATCCAATCCAAATGCCTAAAGATCCCATGCTCACTAATTCAGATATCCACATTCGTATCGACCCATTCTTGGTATGCGTTCAATGCCTAAAAAATTAGATATCAATCCAACTCAGAGATGGGCACCTTAAGGAGCGGGGCAGCAGTCCACGAATGACTTACTTCTTTTATTTGAATTAGATACCTTCCATCGGTCGCATCCGGTCAATCAAGAAAAGAGAAGAAAATCAGAGCAGATAGGGGCCTCCCTGAGGGTCCTCAAGCTTGTGGCAATAAGTTGAGTGAGCTACCCACGTGTTTGGGGAATGCTCCACTTACTGATTTATTGAATTTAAGCCATCAAAGAAGGAGAAAGTTCTAATATGGTAAGAAAGAAAGCAATACACTGAGAAGGGCTTCTTTTGCGCTGCTACTGTTAGCATATAGTATAGGTCCGCATGTATTCTCATGCTAGTTCAAATTTCGGAAGGGCTAGTCTCTGTTGAGGTTCTCCCGCGTGAAACCTTCTTTAGCTGATCGAAGCCCCTTCCTGCCTTTCGTATACCTTTCCCTTCCAGCTAAGAAACTAAGTAAGGAGATTTTCTTTCCTTCTCCGGGGTGTGCAGGGCAGATTGGCTTTTTCGATTCGCTTGGAAGCCATTTAAATAAAAGGAGTCGCTCCGGTGGCTCTTTCGGCGGAGCCACCATCTCGGTTATTTCTGGCTGTTCTCTTATTAGGTCGGATATCGGACTATCCTGATAAAGAACTATGGGCGCTATCGCATCCCAATATAGAGTACCTCCTTCGAACAAGAAAAGGACCAAGGAGGCTATGATCTTCTTGAGTGTTGTAGCTCTCACTGCTTGCTCTGTGTAGTCTATGATCCCTGTGACGTAACCAATGTCGGACGTATTGGAAATGGCAACTAATTGGCCACTCCCGTTGGCGCTTGAGAGTACCGAGTGGTTTGGGAGCTCATTAGTACAGATGTTAGATTGATTCGTCCTTCGTTTTGCTCTTTCCCTTGTTGTTGCAAGCGCAGGACTTTACGTCCAAGCGAGAAAAGTCAGTCAATTCGTGAAATCACATTCTCTTTCTAGAACTGGGCTCTTTCCACTGGCAGTCAAGGCTAAAGTGAGAACAAAGGAGAACTTCTTTGTCACCGGAGTGGGTTGATACAACAAATAGAGAATAGAATCCTGCTTTTGGAATTGATGCCGGAAAGGAGGCTAAGCGCTCTTGAGGCACGGAGGTCAAAATAGCTCTCTATGTCAATTTCTCTGTAGTAAAGGAAGTTCCAGGCAGACAACACATATGCCAAACAAAAGTCTAAGATAAGAACGGATCTTAGGCAAAGAGAGACCGTCTTAAATAAGGAAATGAAAGGCAAGGCCGGCAGGAAAGAAACTCACTGACTTTCTTCGCAACAGGAGAAATTGCTTTTGAAAGAGTCCCCCTGGGGGCTTGGGTTCAGACTCTTTTTCAAGTTAGCCAGGAAGGGAAGAAAGTAATCCTACGAATCTTAGGGGTATAGCTTAGAGCTCTTACCAATCCTTCTTAGGCACAAAGAGTAGCCACTCAAGGATGGACATATGGATTACGATTATACTTTCTCAGGGTTATAGCCCACCTTCCTGTACTGTGTATCTACTGTAAGTGAATGACGAGTCTTCCTGTTGGAATGAAAACTATGGTTTCCAAGCCCAATTGCCTTATTAAATGGAGTATTTTCGCACGAGACTGATGATCCATTCCTTGTTTTACCCATCGGAAGAAGGATCAAGTTGGCCCTTGCGAACAGCTTGATGCACTATCTCCCTTCAACCCTTTGAGCGAAATGCGGCAAAAGGAAGGAAAATCCATGGACCGACCCCATCGTCTCCACCCCGTAGGAACTACGAGATCACCCCAAGAGGACGATAGGATACTTTTTCCGCGAGGGTGGGCGGAACCTCTTTTCGACCAGAACAAGACAGAATGAATCTTTATCTAGGTGATTGGTAGAAGAGTCTTCACGACTTTCTATTAAAGGCTCAACGAGAAAAAAAAGGAAGCCCCATTCCATTCTATCATAACATAAGGGGGAATGAATCTCTTCAAACAAGGAAACTATCCTGACATCCTAACAGCTGCCCCAGTCTGGAGCACAGCTAAGGCTATACTTCCGATTCACAAGGTAATCCCATTTTTGATTTGTTCTCCGGAACCCCCCGAAAACCTAAGTGACAGCGAAAACTACATACCCAAAGATCTCGTCCCTTACTCTTCTTTAGAGGAAGCGACCTTACCTATATTCCAAAAAGAGGATAGGAGCGAAACTGCCTCTTCAAGTCCCCTCCTTTTCCTATGCTTCACACAGGGCTCGAAGAATCATCTTATAGCCTAGAGGTTAAGGACCTTCCAGTCTTCCCCGAGTTCGTGCCTTGTATCCCACCAAGCTATAGCTAGTGTCAGTGAGTTCAACCTGCCCCTCGTGTGGATTTGCTTTGTGTTCTAATCCCCTACTAGACCTCCTTGTCCGACATTAGATTAGTCCGCGCAAAAGAGAAGGGTTACTTGTTAGCTTCTCTTCGATTGTTTATTTACCTTTGATCCAATCGTTTCGGTTCTCTCACATTCCCATCCCATGGAAGTCTTTTGCCGTGTTCTAGTCATTCTCTTTTCCTCGCTCAGAAGGGACCTAGAAAACCCTCAAAGAGGTATGCCGAGTCCTCTATCTTAAAACTTCCTGTAATGTCCCATCCCGTCGAAGTTGATTTCACACAGGATGATCGATTGGATACCTTGATACCGCTCTTTGGCCTTGATTGATCCAATTACTCGACACATCTACTCTTAAGAAATTTGGCCACATTGACCGCTTTCTGAAGGGAATCACATTAGCGGATGGAATGTCCTAAACCTCTTCCTCCACGTACTCCAGTGGAAAGGCTTCCCCTTCGGCTTGGGGTTCTTCCCTTGTCCAAGCAAACTGCACCTATTAAAAGGAAGCCATTATTGTCTCGAGATCTGTCTTTCGGAGTGTAATACCCCCGGAGGGGAAGAGAGCAGACGAATCGACCGAGGAAAGAGATGCTTACATTTGTTAAAGAGAACAGAACCTAACTCTACTTCTTTTTTTCTTTCTCCTGCTGCTATCCTCTCAACAGGTCAGTCAATATCAGTAGTGGAAGAAGCAGAGTAGTCCCCTGGTCATCAGTTAGTAGTTGAATAATCCCAGTAGTGGTCCTCTTGCCTAGCGGAGTCAGCCCTTAATGGGAAATGATAGGCAGACCAAAGATTGCACATCGCAGTCTAAGCGTGCTTGCTTTGCGCACCGGCACAGCAGAATTCGAATCCGCTGGTGAACTAATTTCCGAGGAATGACCAAGTGCGATAAAGAGCAAGCGAAAACCAGCCCTTGGAGACAGAGGATGTCAGAAGCGAAGTGAAACTATGAACAGACGACTCGATCCTGGACCTCTTATTATTATATGAAAGAGCGAAGGCTCGAAACATGAAAAGTGGGATGGATGAGGTTTTTTCCTGGTTCACTCAAAAACGACGATCTTTGCAGTAATCAAAAAAAGACCTGGCTGAACGAACTGGGAACGACATAGATCAAAGGTATGAAGCGAGCAAAGAAAGTCAAGGATAGGCGAAAGAAGTGAAACTTCAAAAAAAAAGAAGGAAAGGAAGCAAAAAGAAAAGGATAATGAAAGCGCCGAGCCATGAGCGAACACAACCACTACGCTATAGGCCAACATCCTAACCCCACACGAATGAGCATACTGAGGGGGATGAAAGAATCTATGACAAAACTAGGACAATGGCACTATGTAAATAAAAGAAACCAAATGAGAACTTGAATTGACGCGGACGGGAACGAAAAAGCTCCCATTGTGTTTGACCCACATGGAACAGTTTAGAGAAGGGAAACTATCAGGGGACTGTAGACTGGGCTGCCTAAGTCGGGTGTCCCCTCCCAACGAACAGTTACTTCAGCTCTTCCAATCTACGAACGAGAGTTGTCTGGCTATTTAGTCTGGCTTTTGAAGCATACTCCTAATGCTTATGCTTTACTAGTTCGGCAGCTCCGCAACAGCGAGCACCAGCTCAGGGACTTCTCGGTCAGCTTCAATGTAGGAAATGCTAAAAGCTACTCCCTGCGGAATCCCGACTTTGAATACCACCTTTCGAAAACTGGGGGAATTGTTTTTGCTGGCCGGCCCACGCTCGGCATTCATTCTTCCGCTTTCCTTCTTTATTTTATTCTTCGCTTCTGCCTCCACCAAGTCATGAACAACTAACCTCTTTTGAACAATACAGTAATAAAAAAGTACGATGCTTGCAGGTAGGGATCCCAGAGCAGCTTGCTCGGTCTTTTGTTTGAGGTTTTTATTCGTGCAAGAGGAGTACTTAGTATAGGAACGGACCCGAACAGGAGATCACACAGAGTCGTAGAATCACTGAACGAGCCTTCGTGTGACGAAGTCGGATCGGAAGTGACATAATATACCTCCTCCGAACCCTCAACAATAGAACGTGTGTGTTCCCAGTAGGGATTCTAACGGAGGAGTTTGAACGGGCTTTTGGAAGAGCGCTCCGCATGTTTTTTTCCTATCGAGAACCCCCTAGTCGTGAGAAAGAGCCGCTCTACCCCCCTCATTCATGATTCATGTGAGGAAAGAAGGAGGAAAGAAATAGGCGATCTCGTTAGCATGAACCGTCAAAATGGAACCTCCCCTGGACGAACAATCGACAAGCCAGACATAATTTCCAATGCAAAATAAAAAAATTTTACGATCTGATTCTGGACATGTCCACGGAATTCTCTCAATATCTTATCCAGAGGCACTGTTCATCAGAGATCTTGTGCGTATACTCCTAGAATAGCTGAGAGGAAAAATAGATACTTATTGGAAACGGTTAGAGCTATGATGTTTGGGATGAATGTACCCCGTTTGGGTAGAAGCTGTGTTGACCGCAACATACTTGATCAATCGCATACCGTCTAAGTTCTTGCTGGAAGCATCCCTGATTACTCTTATTTAAAAGTATTTGGCTGCTGTTCATATTCTCTTTTTTCTTTTTTTTTTAAAGAAAGCGAGCTCAACGAAACAAGCGAAGCGAGCAGCAAGAGAAGATCGGTAGTAGAAGGTAACGAAATAGAGACTCAGAGAGAGATCAGAAGCGAAATTCGGCAAAAAGAAGGCTGAACCCAGGTGACGCCTATTGTAGTGTAGCACCTGGGGCCGCACGACTCAGGCAGACTCTCTACCCGTGCGCGTGTCTATTTCGCTTTAGGAGGTATCAGAGCGGAGTTATGGCTTTCGGATTTCTGCTAATT